AATATTTAAAAAAAGGATTATTTTGATAGAATAAATCATGTATTTTAAATACTCTTATTGGTTTTTTGTTTTATTAAGAATTAAACTTAAACTTTGAAAATCAAAAATTCATGTGCATCTTACACTAAAAAACAGAACTTTAGAAAGATAAGCTAAAAAAGCTATTAGGTTCATAACCTAAAGATAGAAAACTTATTCTTCTTTCTAATTTTTTTTATTAATTCAACTAAATTTTTATTAACTAATAGAATGGTAATTGGGGTTATCATTTCTATTAGTTCAAGAAACTGAATTTCTTTATGACTTGGAATAGAAATTTCTATGTTATCTTTTATTCCTTTGATAATATCTAATAAAATTACAAGATCTCAATCAATAATTCAATATTTTATTACTCAAAGACTAGCATCAACAATGTTTTTATTCAGAATTATTACTATATTAATTGGGGTTAATATAGTAATAAATGAAATATTTATAGTAATTTCCATACTGATTAAAATTGGTATTGCTCCATTCCATAATTGAATTCTTCTTATTATTGAATCAATTGATTATACAATCATATTCTTACTGCTAACGGTAATAAAATTACCAGCTTTAACAGCAATATACCAAATTAATAGAAAAATATTAGTTATTCCTATATTAATTAGTCTAATAGTTAGATCAATTTCTTCTCTCAATCAATCCTCATTGCGAAAATTACTAGGACTCTCATCAATTTACAACATAACTTTGATTATTAGATCAATTAGAGCTATAAAAATTTCATTAATTTTTTTATTTATTTACTCAATTAATTTAATAATATTAATTCTAACGATTGAGTCAATAAAAGTTAATTTTATTAATCAATTTGTATTTAATGAATTTACACTTTGAACAAAAATTAACCTATGAATTAATATGCTTTCAATAGCTGGATTCCCTCCCTTAATAGGATTTATTTCTAAAATAATGGTTATTCAAATATTAATTTCATTAAATGAAATTTTAATAGTCTGTTTAATTATGTTAACTTCATTATTAATTTTGATATTTTATACACGTTTAGTTTTTTCATCAATGCTTATTTCATATACTTTTAAAAAATGAACATTAAATTTTAGTAAACCACTTCATTTTATTATAATCTCTAACTTATTTCTTAGCTGTTCTTTATTGGTAATAAATTGTTTATTGTAAAACCAATAAAGACTTTAAGTTTAATTAAACTATTAACCTTCAAAGTTAAAAATATCTAAGAGTAAGGTAAGTCTTAGATATTTAATCATCTTTAAATTTGCAATTTAATATTATTTTTTAACTATAAAACTCTTATAATCAATACAAATTTATTAAGGGGATAAAATCCTTAGGTAAATTTACAGTTTACTACTTTATTCAGACACCTTAATTATTACTAATGAAAAAATGATTTTATTCAACAAATCATAAAGACATTGGTACATTATACTTCTTATTTGGAATTTGATCAGGAATAGTAGGCATAATGCTCAGAATAATTATTCGAATTGAATTAGCACAGCCTGGATCATTTATTAATAATGATCAAATATACAATGTAATTGTAACTTCACATGCATTTATTATAATTTTCTTTATAGTTATACCTATTATAATTGGAGGATTTGGTAATTGATTACTTCCTATCATGATTGGAGCTCCAGATATAGCATTCCCACGATTAAATAATATAAGATTTTGACTTTTACCTCCTTCTTTAACATTACTTTTAATGAGATCTCTTGTAGAGATAGGTGTAGGAACTGGTTGAACAGTATACCCCCCCCTCTCAAGAAATATTGCTCACTCAGGACCAAGTGTCGATATATCAATTTTTTCATTACATTTAGCAGGTATTTCATCAATTTTAGGAGCTGTAAATTTTATCTCAACAGTAATTAATATACGACCCAAAGGAATAGACATAGACCGAACTCCTTTATTTGTATGATCTGTTTTAATTACAGCTATTTTACTATTACTTTCTTTACCTGTATTAGCAGGAGCAATTACTATACTTCTTACAGATCGAAATATTAATACAACATTTTTTGACCCTGCAGGAGGTGGTGACCCAATTTTATACCAACATTTATTTTGATTTTTTGGACATCCAGAAGTTTACATTCTTATTTTACCTGGATTTGGGTTAATCTCGCATATTATTTCTCAAGAAAGAGGTAAGACAGAATCTTTCGGGTATATTGGAATAGTATATGCAATAATTTCAATTGGAATTTTAGGGTTTGTTGTTTGAGCTCATCACATATTCACAGTAGGAATAGATGTTGACACACGAGCTTACTTTACATCAGCTACTATAATTATTGCAGTTCCAACAGGTATTAAAATTTTTAGTTGAATAGCTACTATACATGGTATTTCAATTAAAATAACAATTTCAATACTATGATCTGCAGGATTTGTATTTTTATTTACTATTGGAGGATTAACAGGTATTGTTTTATCAAATTCTTCAATTGATATTATTTTACATGACACATACTATGTGGTAGCTCACTTTCACTATGTTCTTTCTATAGGAGCAGTTTTTGCAATTATAGCAGGATTTATTCAATGATTTCCTTTATTTACAGGAATAACTTTAAATCCAAAATGATTAAAAATTCAATTTTCAATCATATTTACAGGAGTTAATATAACATTTTTTCCACAACATTTCCTAGGATTAAGAGGATTGCCTCGACGTTACTCTGATTATCCTGATATATATACAACATGAAATGTATTATCATCAATTGGTAGAATAGTATCTCTAATAAGAATTATAATTTTAATTTTCATTATTTGAGAAAGATTTATTTCTAAACGAATTCCTATATTCAGATATAGAAACTATTCTTCAGTTGAATGGATACAACAGACACCTCCTCAAGAGCATTCTTATAATGAATTACCAATAATGATTAATTAACAAACCATAAGCTTCAGTATGGCAGATTAGTGCAATGAGCTTAAGATTCATATATAAATATTTTTATTTTATTGAAAATAGCAACATGAAAAATAATTAGATTTCAAGATGCAGTTTCACCAATTATAGAACAATTAATTATATTTCATGATCACACAATGATGGTCCTTATTATAATTACCACTACAGTGATTTATATAATAATTTCTTTAATAATAAGAAAAATTAATAATCGTATATTATTAGAAGGACAAATAATTGAATTAATTTGAACAATTATACCAGCAGTTTTACTAATTATTATTGCGTTACCTTCATTAAAAATTTTGTATATATTAGATGAAATAAACAAACCATTAGTTACATTAAAAGCTATTGGACATCAGTGGTTCTGAAGTTATGAATATTCTGATTTCAAAAAAATTGAATTTGAATCTTATATAAAAAAATTTAATGATATTGAAAATAATGAATTTCGATTACTTGAAGTTGATAATCGTATTTCTCTACCATTTAATGTTAAATCGCGAATTTTAGTTACTTCTTATGATGTAATTCATTCATGAACAATTCCAGCTTTAGGTATTAAAATTGATGCATCACCTGGACGAATTAACCAAGGAAGAATTTTTATAATACGACCAGGATTATACTTTGGACAATGTTCAGAGATTTGTGGAGCTAACCATAGATTTATACCTATTATATTAGAATCAATTGATTTAAAAAGATTTATAAATTGAATTAAGAAATTTTAATTTATTTAGCATTAAGTAGCTTAATATAAAGCTTTGGTCTCTTAAATCAATTATAGTACTTAATACTCTTAATGAAAGAAGTTAGTTTAAACAAAAACATAAGTTCGTCAAATTTAAATTACTTTTTAGTACTTCTTTATACCTCAAATATCACCTATATGATGAACTATAATTTTTTTTATGTTAATTTCTACTTTGTTATTAATAATAATAATTTTATATTTCATATTTAGTAATAAAATAAAAACCTATAGAAATTATAACAAAAAAATTTTACATTGAAAATGATAATAAATTTATTTTCAGTATTTGATCCAGCTACAGGAAATATGTCTTTAAATTGATTAAGAATAATATTAATAATTTTTATACCCCAACCATTTTGGAATCTTCATAGTAAGATTATTAACTTAATAGTATTAGTTATAAAAGCCTTATCAAAAGAAGTAATTATACATACAAAAAAAAAAGAACCTTCAATTATACTAGTAAGAATATTTATATTAATTTTAATTAATAATTTGATAGGATTAACTCCTTATGTTTTTACAGCCTCTGCTCATTTAGTATTTTCTATATCATTTGCACTTTCAATATGACTATCTATAATATTATACGGATGAATCTACAAGTACAATGAAATATTTATTCACTTAGTTCCTATTGGAACTCCATCTTTTCTTATACCATTTATAGTTTTAATTGAAACTATTAGAAATTTTATCCGGCCTGGATCATTAGCAGTTCGATTAAGAGCCAATATAATTGCAGGTCATCTTTTAATAAGATTACTAGGTAATAATTTATGTTCTAATTTAACAATAATGATATTAATAATATGACTATTTGCTATTTTAATATTATTTGAAGTAGCAGTAGCATTTATTCAAGCATATGTGTTTATAACTTTAACCACACTATATTATAGAGAAATTTAATAATATGAAAAATCACCCTTATCATTTAGTTGACAACAGACCTTGACCATTAACAGGATCAATAGGATTAATAACTATAACTATGGGAATAGTTCTTTGATTTAATTTTAATAAGATATGATTATTAATAATAGGGACTGCTATTATTTTTTTAACTATGTTTCAATGATGACGAGATGTAACTCGTGAATCAACCTTTCAGGGGCTTCATACTAAAAGTGTAACTTATGGTATGAAATTAGGAATAATTTTATTCATTATTTCAGAAGTATTTTTTTTTTCATCATTTTTTTGAGCATTTTTTCACAGAAGACTATCTCCTTCAATTGAAATTGGTATACAATGACCCCCACTAGGAATTAAACCTTTTAATCCTATGAGAATTCCTTTACTAAACACTATAATTTTATTATCTTCTGGTATTTCAATCACATGAGCTCATAATTCAATTATTAATAGAAATTTTTCACAAACAACTCACAGAATATTATTAACTATTATTCTAGGTATCTATTTTACTATCTTACAAGCCGTAGAATACTATGAAGCTCCTTTTACAATTGCTGATTCAATTTACGGATCAACTTTTTTTTTAGGAACAGGATTTCATGGAATCCATGTTTTAATTGGTACAATATTTATTTTAATTACTAAGATACGAATTATTAAACTTCATTTGTCTAAAAATCATCATACAGGATTTGAATCAGCAGCGTGATATTGACATTTCGTAGACGTTGTATGACTTTTTCTTTATATTTCATTTTATTGATGAGGTATATAAATTATTCATTTAGTATAAAAAAGTATCTTAAGCTTCCAACTTAAAGGTTTTAAAAAAAAATGAATAATAAATATAATAATAAATTGATTTTTTATAATTTTAATTTTAATGTTAGCTATTTCAATAATAATTTTTTTAATTAGAAAAAAAGTTAATCTTGACACTCAAAAATCCACACCATTTGAATGTGGATTTAACCCTTTATCATATGCACGAATACCATTTTCTATTCACTTCTTTCTAATTGCAGTGATTTTCTTAATTTTTGATATTGAAATTATTATAATTATACCTATAGTAATTACATTTAAAATAATAAAAATTTGATTCTGAATTTTAACTTGTACCAGATTTATTATTATCCTATTAATCGGAATCTTTCATGAATGAGCAAATGGCATAATTAAATGATCTAAATAAAAAGGGTTATATTTAAATATAATATTTGATTTGCAATCAAAAGGTGTCTTAGGATTAACCTTGTATAACAAAGAAGTAAAATTTACATTTAGTTTCGACCTAAAATTAAGGAATATAATAATCCTCATGTTTTAATTGAAGCCAAAGGGGAGGCAGCTTAATGTTAATAAGTTAAATGATAAAAAATTATCCAATTAAAAGGGGATTGGTTATAGAAACAGCTGCTAACTGATTTCTGAAGCGGTTTAACTCCGTTTTCCTCTTGATTCATAAAGTTTAAAATTAAACATTTTATTTTCGTTAAAAAAATTGACTAACAGGTCTATGAATTTTTACATATTTCTAAATAAAAATTTCCCTTTCAACTTCACTGAAATACTCTATTAAATAAGCTATAGAAATATATTAAATCAGTAATAAAACCCAAATTAATATTCTAACAAAAAAAATTTTTAAAGAATTTATAGAATAAATCTGAATTAAATTAGAAAGTTTTTGCAAGTAGTAAGACACCCCTATTCCACCATAAAATTCGCCTCAATAAGAGTAATAAATTATTTTATTACCTAGATAATAATTACTTTTAAAAAGTAAACTAGAAAATCTGTATATAAATCATATTGAACCATTTAATAAATAAAGAGAATTTATATTAATATAATTTAAATTTAAATGAGAAAATTCATACCCTACATAGACTCCTAATATTAATATTATAAAGGTTAAAACTTTTAAATAAAATGGTAATAATAAAAATTTTATATCTAAATTCAAAATTCATATATATATACAACCAAATTTTAAAGAAAATAAAGATAAAGTTACTAATCTATATTTCATTATATCGATATCTTCACTTAAGTTTAAGTATGAGAAAAACTTAAAATTTGATAAAAGGCTATAGTAAAATAAACGAATTCTATAAATTGAAGTCAAACCTAATCTTAAATAAAATAAAACTATTATAATTAAATTTGACCCTGTAAAAGAGGATCTGTCAATAATTAAGTCTTTAGAGTAAAATCCAGATAAAAAGGGGAATCCACATAGAGATAAATTAGAAATATTTAAGCAGCATCTTGTTAAAGGTATAGAATAACAGATTGAACCTATAAATCGAATATCTTGACAACCACTTATTAAATGAATAATTACACCTGAACAAAGAAAAAGAAGAGATTTAAACATAGCATGAGAAAGAAGATGAAAAAATGTTATATCAACTATTCCCATAAATAAACTTCTTATTATCAAACCTAATTGTCTAAGGGTAGATAATGCAATAATTTTTTTTAAATCAAATTCGTAATTTGCACAAACTGAAGATATAATAACAGTCATAATTCTAATATAAATTAAAAAGTCATTAATAAAATAATGAGAATTAAAAAACCGTATTAATAAATATACTCCTGCAGTCACTAAAGTTGACGAATGAACTAAAGCAGAAACTGGAGTTGGAGCTGCTATGGCAGCAGGTAACCACATAGAAAAAGGAATTTGAGCTCTTTTAGTAAAAGAAGAAATCATTAATAAATAAAATAAATCAGATTGAAATTGAATTAAATAAAATATGAAATTTCAACTTCCGTATCTAAATATCCATCTAATAGAAATTAGTAAACCAATGTCACCTAAGCGATTTACTAAACAAGTAATTATACCAGCTAAATATCTTTTTAAAGATATATAATAAATTACTAAACAATAAGAAATTAGTCCTAATCCATCTCAGCCTAAAAGAATTCTAACTATATTTGGTCTTAAAATTATAAGAAATATTCTAAGCACAAATATTAATACTAAAAACAAAAATCGAATAGATCTATAATTGTAGTCTCCTATATATGATGAGCTATACAAAATTACTATAGATGAAATGAATAATACTACAAAACAAAAACCTGAAGAAATTCAATCTAAAAAAATAACATAAGTAAAATTAATTGAATTTAAGTCTATTATTACTCATTCAAATATAACTCTTAAATCAAGTAAAGAAAAACTAATAGAAATAAGTAAAAAAATTATTGAAAACATAAGTATAATAAAACATCATAAATAATATAAGTTTAACAAAACTTGAAATTTTTATTGAATTTCTTAGGAACCACAAACCTATATTTTTAATAAACTATTCAAGTTTAGAAAAATATAGAAATTATTAAAGGAGAAAAAACTAAAGGAATTAAGTGTATAAAAATACATAAGTATTCATAACAAGTTACATTAGAAAATGAATAAAGTATTGAACAAATTCCATGCTGGCTAAATCTAAATAAATAATATCTAAAACAAGCACAAAAAAAAGAAATAAAAACAAAAAAATATATTGAATTAGTTCAGAAATTAAACATACTAGTTAAAATTATTAATTCTCTAATAAAATTTAAGCTAGGAGGACAACTTATATTAAAACAACACAATATAAATCAAAATATACAACTTCTTGGTAAATAAGTTAATAACCCTTTATTAATATAAAATCTTCGTCTGTTTGTGCGTCTATAAAAAATGTTAGCTATAAAAAATATACCAGAAGAACAAAACCCATGAGCTAATATTAAATAATAAGAACCTGTTAAACCTAAATCTCTTATGCTAATTAAACCTATAATCACTATACCTATATGAGAAACTGAAGAATAAGCAATTAAACATTTTATATCAGACTGTATTAAACAAATAATTGAAATATAAATTGAACCAAGTAGAGAAATTGAAAACCAAATATAAGAATACTTTAAAAACAAAAATTCATAAAAAAAAGAAGATCGAATTAAACCATACCCTCCAATTTTAAGCATTAAACCTGCTAAAATTATAGAGCCTGACACAGGAGCTTGAACATGAGCTTTAGGAAGCCAAAAATGAACAAAATATATTGGCATTTTTACTATAAAAACAATTATTAAAGTAAAATGAATTAAAAAGAAATCTGAATGAAAATTTATTATATCAAAAAATAAGCTACCTATATTTGAGTAAATAAATACTAATAAAATTAATAAAGGTAAAGAAACTAATATAGTGTAAAATATTAAATATAAGCCTGATAGCAAACGTTCAGGTTGGTACCCTCAACCAAGAATTAAAATTACTAAAGGAATTAGTACAAACTCAAAGGAAATATATATATATAAAAAATTTATTCTAATAAAAATAATTAATAAACATGAATTTAAAGATAAGTTAATAAACAAAAATGAGGATATTCAATTATAATTTATTATAGAAATAATTATCAATGAAGAAATTAATAGAACTAATAAAATTAAGTTGAATGAAATATTGTCAACTCCTATAAAGTAAGAAATTTTATTAAAAAATCCCCAACAACCTGAATAAATAAATCAAATTAAAATTAATAAATTTCTATACTGAAAAATTATAGGTAAATTTATAAAACAAATAGGGATCATAAAAATTATAAATAAAATTAAAGTTATCATAAAATCATAGAATTTAAATAATCGTTTCTATAGCAACGAATTATATTTACTAAAACTCTTAAACCTAATACACCTTCACAAACAAAGAAAACTATAACAATTACTATTAAATAATATCTACTTAAAAATATTAAAGAATAATATATCATTATTATTAAAAGAGAAATGACAATAAATTCTAAACTAATTAAGCAAAGAAAAATATGTTTACGAATTATCATTAATGAAATTAAAGAAAATATATATATATAAATAAACAAGTAAAACATTAGTTTTAATAATTTAAGAAAAATATTAGTTTTGTAAACTAAAAATGGGAATAACCTTTAAAACTTCAACAAAATAGAAAACTCTATATTTTTAACACCCAAAATTAATATTTTATTTAAAATATTTGTTGAATTGAAATTGATATACATGAAAATTATTTTAGCATCATCTACAACAGTAATATTTCTAAAAACTCCTATATCTATAGGTGTTTTACTAATAATTCAAACTATTTTTTCAACACTTATTTTAGCAAAGATTATAGATAGATCTTGAATACCTATAATTGTATTTCTTATATTTATTGGAGGTTTATTAATTTTATTTATATATATAAGAAGAATTGCTTCTAACGAAAAATTCACTTCTAATATTAATATCTTTATATTATTTATAATAATTATAATTTTACCTATTGAAGAATTAATAACAGAAGTACAAATAGAAAATAGAATAACAATATTTATTAGAAAAGAATCTATTTCTATAATAAAAATTTATAATAAAAAAACACTATTAGTAACTGTGTTAATATTTATATATATATACTTAACAATAATTGCAGTAACCAAAGTTATTAAAATTTATAAGGGACCATTACGAGCTAAATAAATCTATATGAATAAACCTTTACGAAAAAGAGATAAAATTATTTCAATTTTTAATAATGCAATTGTAGACTTACCAGCTCCTATTAATCTTTCTAGATGATGAAACTTTGGTTCAATCCTTGGGCTTTGTTTAATAATTCAGATTCTAACAGGAATTCTTCTCTCTATACATTATTCTGCCAATATTGAAATAGCATTCAACAGAGTTAATCATATTATACGAGATGTAAACTACGGTTGATTGATACGTAACACTCATGCTAATGGAGCTTCTCTTTTTTTTATCTGTATATATTTACACATTGGTCGAGGAATTTATTATGGATCTTATCATTATAAAAAAACTTGAAATATTGGAATTTTAATTTTACTAACAACAATAGCAACAGCTTTTCTAGGTTATGTTTTACCTTGGGGACAAATATCATTTTGGGGAGCAACAGTAATTACTAATTTATTATCTGCTATTCCTTATTTAGGTATTACATTAGTAAACTGAATTTGGGGAGGATTCAGTGTTGATAACGCAACACTATCCCGATTTTTTAGATTACATTTTCTTTTACCTTTTATTATTGTAATAATAGTAATAATCCATCTTTTTTTCCTTCATATAACAGGATCAAGAAATCCTATTGGTATTAATTCAAGTATTGACAAAATTCCTTTCCACCCATTTTTCTCTATTAAAGACTTAATAGGATTTGCTATTACATTAACATTATTAATAATACTTACTATATATAGTCCGTACTTATTGTCAGATCCAGACAATTTCACTCCAGCAAATCCTATAGTTACTCCTGTTCACATTCAACCAGAATGGTATTTTTTATTTGCGTATGCAATTTTACGTTCTATTCCCAATAAGTTAGGGGGAGTAATAGCACTATTTTTATCTATTATTATTCTTGCTATTTTACCATTTTCAATAAAATGTAAATTTAAAGGAATTCAATTCTATCCAATTAGACAATTAAATTTTTGAAACTACATTATTATTATTATTTTATTAACTTGAATTGGAGCACGACCAGTAGAATACCCGTATACTAATACAGGTATTATATTAACTGCAATATATTTCTTATATTTCTTAGGAGATCCTATTATTACAAAAATATGAGAAAAGTTAGTAAGCTAAAAGCTAATTAGCTTATATAAAAGCCTTTACTTTGAAAGTAAAAGAAAGAATAGATTTATTAGCTTTACAAAAAAAAATGATAAAAACAAAGTAGTTTTAATAAAATAAAAAATAACGTATAATTTAAAGATAAGGGTAAATAACATTTTCAAGCTAAATATATAAGTTTATCGTAACGAAACCGAGGAAGAGTAGCACGAACCCAAATAAATAAGAAACATATAATAATAAGCTTAAAATAAAAAGAAAGTCTATTTAAATTAGAACCTAAAAAAATAATACAAGTAAATAATGAAATAAAAATAATTCTAGAATACTCAGAAATAAATAAAATAGAGAATCCCCCTCCACCATATTCAACATTAAACCCTGAAACAAGTTCTCTTTCACCTTCAGAAAAATCGAATGGAGTACGATTAGTTTCAGCTATACAACAAGAAATTCATACAAAAAATAAAGGTAAGGAAAAAAAACAAAATCATATAGAAGATTGAAGATAAAAGAAGCTCATTAAATTATATCTATCAATTAATAAAAAAAATCTTAGTAAAATAATAGAAAGAGAAACTTCATATGAAATAACTTGTGATACTCTACGTATACAACCCAACATAGAATAAATTCTATTAGAAGATCATCCACAAATTACTAAACCATAAATACCTAGTCTTGAACAACATAAAAAAAAAAGTAAACCTAAACTTATTTCTAAACAATTAACGTAAAATGGAAATAGTATTCACATTAAAAGAGATTGAACTAAACTAAAAATTGGACAAATTATATAAATAAAATAATTTGAATTTATAGGAAAAAACTGCTCCTTTATAAATAATTTCAAACCATCTCTAAAAGGTTGCAAAATACCTAAATACCCTACTTTAGTAGGACCCTTGCGACATTGAATATAACCTAAAACTTTTCGTTCAAATAAAGTAAAAAATCCTACTGAAATTATTACAAAAATTAATAAAATAATAAATCTTAAAGAAAAAATTAATGAATGTAATTTTAATACTTTTTTAAATTCTAAATTTAATACACTAATCTGCCAAATCATTTTTATTAAAAATCATTACCTAAGTAAAAATTATTGGTCCTTTCGTACTAAATAATTTATATTATTCTAAGATAGAAACCAACCTGGCTTACACCGGTTTGAACTCAAATCATGTAAGAATTTAAAAGTCGAACAGACTTAGATACAAGAACTCTACTTCTTAATCTTTCCTTAATTCAACATCGAGGTCGCAAAATAAAATATAGATATGAACTCCCCACTTAAATTGCGCTGTTATCCCTAAGGTAACTAAATCTTAAATTCCATAAGGATCATTATTTACATTAATTATTGAAATTTAAATATAAAGTTAAAATTTATCTACCACCCCAGCAAATTATAATAAATATTAATATAATATTTATTATAAAAATATATTAATATATGATATTATATAAAGTTCTATAGGGTCTTATCGTCCCTAGAAATTAATTAAGCATTTTTACTTAAAATTTAATTTATAAAAATGAAATTAATAAAATATCTTTCTCATTAATCCATTCATACCAGCTTCTAATTAAGAAACTAATTACTATGCTACCTTTGCACAGTCAAAATACTGCAGCCATTTAGAAAACCATAGGGCAGAATTTACCTTTTAAATATTTCAAAAAGAAATGTTTTTGTTAAACAGTTGGAAAAATTATTTGTCGAATTCATTAAACTTAAATTTCAAATTATACTAATTAAATAATTATTTAAATAAAAATTATATTCAATTAATTAATTAAGTACAAAAATAAATATAAATAAAATTTTAAAAATAAATATGAATTTAATATAAACTGTTATACAAAATTTTAAAGTTAATAAATATTAAATAGATTAAAATTATATTAATAGTTATAAAGATTATCCCTAATAACTTTTCATTATAAATATAAAAATGAAATGATTAAAATAATGATTAATTAAATTAATTTCCTTAATAACCAGATAAACAAAAAGCGATTAACATTTAATTACAAGATAAATATTAAAAAATTTATTGAAACAAATAAATAATTAATTATATAGAACTTTTTTATTCGGGAATATTAAATTGTTGATTTATTGAATTTACCCTGATACAAAAGGTACTATTAAAAATCTTATTAAACATATTACCTTACCTTCTCAGTTTAAAATAAAATCTTAGTTTCTAAAAAATACTAATAAAACCTAAATTAATTAATTAACTCATTTTAGTAAAAATATAGTAAAAAGTTCAGAATAAACTATAAGTTTTCCTATTAATGTAAATAAAAAGCTTTAATATATAAGCTATAATCTGTTTTTATTTATACTAACCTCACCTTCCGGTAAAATTACTTTGTTACGACTTATCCTAAATTATTTTAGGAGTGACGGGCGATATGTACATAAAGTAGAGCTCAATTCAATTTAACTAATTAGATAAGTTTACTATTAAATCCTTATTAACAACTTAATAACTACTAAAGTTGACCTATAGATTTATAATTTTAGTAACCCATAAAAACTTTTTAAAAACTGCACCTTGACCTAATATAAATCTATTAAGAAAAAGAAAATATCCTGTGAGAACATTCTTTGATATAGCGGTATACAAATATTTAATAAAAGTAGACTCTATCGTGGTTTATCAATTAATCTACAGGTTCCTCTAAGAAGATACTTTACCGCCAAATTCTTTGAGCTTAAAAGAACATAACTAATACTATTCAGAATTAATTTATTACGTTAAAAATAATAGGGTATCTAATCCTAGTTTAATAATAAAATTTTTTATAATAAATTTATTTAAAGAAAATTAAATTAAAATATAAATTCCACCTAAATAAAATATAACTATTATCTTAATAATATTTAAAAATTAAATTCTATAAAATTAATCTTAGTAAATTGTATAACCGCGAATGCTGGCACAAATTTCATCTACTAACTATTCATTTACTATTTCAAAGTTAACCCTATTAAAAATACTTTTTACTGGAATAAAATGATTAACAATCCCCCATATAAACTAATGAATAAACTAATTTGAAAGACAGAATCAAACTTTTATTAAAATAACTAAAATAACATGGCCCATATTTTATTTCCTCCCCAAATTTAATGTAACTTCTAGGAGATTATCTATTACAATGAAATACAGAGACACATTTGTATATAAATCTCTGCTTAATATAAATTTATTAGAAAATTATATTAAATTAGTTTGGGGACTAATATTTCAAGTTGATTCTTGGGGAAATCAAATGTAAAGATAATTTTCAAATAGAAAATTGAACCTTTTAAGTTACAGATTATTTAACTGAGGGAAAATCAATTAAATAAATAATTTTACCTCCATAATAAATAGGAAAGAAAAACAAGTTTTGGGGAACTTGATGAAGAATTATTAATTGGGGTTAATAATTCATTATTTTCATATAGTAAAATTTAAGTATTATTAAAATAACTAAAATAACATGGCCCATATTTTATTTCCTCCCCAAATTTAATGTAACTTCTAGGAGATTATCTATTACAATGAAATACAGAGACACATTTGTATATAAATCTCTGCTTAATATAAATTTATTAGAAAATTATATTAAATTAGTTTGGGGACTAATATTTCAAGTTGATTCTTGGGGAAATCAAATGTAAAGATAATTTTCAAATAGAAAATTGAACCTTTTAAGTTACAGATTATTTAACTGAGGGAAAATCAATTAAATAAATAATTTTACCTCCATAATAAATAGGAAAGAAAAACAAGTTTTGGGGAACTTGATGAAGAATTATTAATTGGGGTTAATAATTCATTATTTTCATATAGTAAAATTTAAGTATTATTAAAATAACTAAAATAACATGGCCCATATTTTATTTCCTCCCCAAATTTAATGTAACTTCTAGGAGATTATCTATTACAATGAAATACAGAGACACATTTGTATATAAATCTCTGCTTAATATAAATTTATTAGAAAATTATATTAAATTAGTTTGGGGACTAATATTTCAAGTTGATTCTTGGGGAAATCAAATGTAAAGATAATTTTCAAATAGAAAATTGAACCTTTTAAGTTACAGATTATTTATTAATAAGCCGTAATAATAATTATTTCAATAAATAGTTTTGGGGAACTATTAATTTATTAATTGGGGTTAATAATAAATAAACGGTATAATATTAAAATAAGAATTACATAGATAAAATCAAGTTTATTAAAATTTATATTTATAGGGCTTAAATATATATTAATATATTTATTATATATTAAATATCTAATCTCAATATAATTTTAGTATAAATTATAATTGTCAATATAAATTAAAATAAAATATTAAATTTTATTTAATAAATTTCTTTGAATTCCTTCTTTCTTTTTCTAAACTCTAAGAAAGAAGGAATTCAATTTAATATATATTAAATATTTAATATTATATTAAATATTTAATGTTTATTATTTTATATTA